ATCTATGGTAATAGACAGTAAAAACTCCATAGAGTTGGTCTTTTGAACCCGCTTCAAGCTATCATGACAATTCACGAATCTTGGGGTAAACAATCTCTCTTGCTTATGTTTACTTTTTTCACCATTTGATTCTTGTACATAGGAAATGAGACTCAACTTTTTTACTGCAAATTTAGAAGCCGTTTTCTTTCACTCATATAACTATCTGGTTTAGTTCATCAACTCAAATGCTGAAGAAAAATAAAAATATATATAGTCAATCAAATCTTTTTATCCTTGTTTCTAGAAAGAAAAGAATTTTGATAAATTTTAGGTCTCACCGAATCACACGTAGAGATATTGATAACACACATAGAGCTAATGGTATTTCATAACTAATTGATTGAGCAGCTGCCCGTAGACCACCTAAAAAGGAATATTTATTATTTGATCCATACCCCGACATAAGAAGTCCAACGGGAGCAATACTTGAAATGGCAATCCAAAAAAAAACACCAATACTAAGATCGGCTAGAACAAGGTGATCACCAAAAGGAATTACTGAATAACTTAGAAAGATAGATATTACTGCTATGGATGGCCCAATACTGAATAAACGAGTATCTCCTGTAGATGGAATAAGGTTCTCTTTCAAAAGTAGTTTTGTCCCATCTGCTAGAGCTTGAAGAATTCCTAAAGGGCCGGCATATTCAGGCCCGATACGTTGTTGTATTCCTGCAGATATTTCTCTTTCTAACCAAACAATTACTAGTACACCTATTGTGATTCCTAATACAAGAGTCACAATAGGGACAAGCATCCATATGATCCCATAGACTTCTTTTAAGGATTCCAATTTGGAAAAAGAATTGATAGTCTCTATTTCTGTTGTATCAATTATCATTTCAACGATCAACTTCTCCCATAATGATATCTATGCTACCTAGTATTGTCATAATATCAGCCAATTTCATTCTTTTAACTAACTGAGGAAGAATTTGCAAATTGATAAAACCTGGTGGGCGAATTTTCCATCTCCAAGGAAAAACGCTCTGGTCTCCTATCAGAAAAATCCCCAATTCTCCTTTTGGGGCTTCAACTCTCACATAAAGTTCTTGTTTCGACAATTCAAAAGTTGGAGAAGGCTTTTTACTAATAAACCGATATTCAAAATCATTCCATTCAGGATCTTTTAATCTGTCAAAACGTCGCATTTCTAAATTTTCGTAAGGCCCTCCTGGAATTCCTTCCAGAGCCTGTTGAATAATCTTTATGGATTCTGTCATTTCACCGATTCGTACTAAATAACGAGCTAATGAATCCCCTTCTCGTTGCCATTGAACCTGCCAATCAAATTCGTCGTAAGACTCATAATGATCAACTTTACGAAGATCCCATTCTATTCCGGAAGCTCGTAGCATTGGTCCCGATAAACCCCAATTTACTGCCTCGTCTCTCCCAATAATGCCTACGCCTTCAACTCGTTCTAAAAAAATAGGATTCCGGGTAATAAGTTTTTGATACTCAGCAACCCCTGTTAAAAAATAATCGCAAAAATCCAAACATTTATCTATCCAGCCATAGGGTAGATCGGCAGCCACTCCTCCAATACGAAAATAATTATGCATCATTCGCATACCGGTGGCAGCTTCGAATAGGTCATATATCAATTCTCTTTCTCGAAAAATATAGAAGAAAGGGGTCTGTGCACCAATATCCGCCATAAAAGGACCGAGCCATAACAAATGAGAAGCTATCCGACTCAACTCCAACATAATGACTCTGATATAGCTAGCCCTTTTAGGTACTTGAATATTGCCTAATTGTTCGGGTCCATTTATGGTTATTGCTTCTGTGAACATAGTAGCTAAATAATCCCAACGTGTTACATAAGGCAAATATTGTATAATTGTTCGGTTTTCCGCAATTTTCTCCATCCCTCTATGTAAATAACCCAATATTGGTTCGCAGTCGACAACATCTTCACCATCTAGAGTAACGATGAGTCGAAGAACACCGTGCATTGATGGGTGCTGAGGCCCCATATTGACTATCATGAGGTCTTTTCTTGTAGTTGGTGCAGTCATAAGTTTTTTAACGATTCATTCTTCCATGAATTACTGAAAGTGAAAAGAAGTTCATCAAAATTTAATCGAAACATATAAGTGAAAATGAAATAACTCTTCAAATTAATCAAATTAACGAGTTTTTGTCTCTCGAATGTCCAACTGATTAATTAATTCTTTATAACGTACTCTATTTTTTTTTGCCAAATAAGCTAGCAGTCGTTGACGTTTTCCCAAAATTTTCTTCAAACCTCTCTGAGATAAATAGTCTTTTTTGTGCAATTCTAAATGTGAAGTAAGTCTCCGTATCTTATTGGTGAAATTGAATACTTGAAATTCAACAGATCCTTTCTTTTCTTTTTGAAAAATAACTGAAATGACAGAATTTTTTACCATAAATGAATTTCCCCTTTCTTTATTTTACAGATATGGATTTTTTATAATTTTATTGATCAGTAATAATAATGCCAGTAATTTGAACGTGGTATATAGACTTAATTTCTTTATGAACCTCTAATTTTAGCAATTCCAATAAATTAATCAAATTTCAAATTTGATTCAGATAGGAATCCAAAAAGGTGGTAGGTACGTTTTTTTCAGTCACAAAAGCGAATAATTGAAACCTAAAATCCTAAAATGAAGAAGATTCTGTTGATTCATTTCTAGATCTAATCAATACCTTATTTTATTGATTTAGTATTGTCTACTCGAATTAGATTCGAATGAGATGTAAAACAAGGCATGTTTGCATTTGTTTGCTTTCAGATACTCTATACGAGACAGGGTATATAGTACTATCAATTAATTTTCAATCGTGGATACATATGTATCCTTAAGATACTGAAACGGCTACCATTATTGGTATCAAACCAATAACGATTCATACAAGCTAAATCTTCTAATCGATAATTAGGCCAAAGAAAGAACTTAAATTTAATTAATTTATTTTTATCTTTATAAAGGGGTTTCCGTTCACCCAAAAATTGACTCCAGTTTTTTACATTGGTTTCGTTGCAAAATACTGAATTTCTATCGACGACATTCCAATTCAAAGAATTAAAAAAACTTCGAATTCTCAATTCTCTACGACGTCTAGACCATAAAATATTTTCAGGAACAAGCAAATCAAAATGAGTTTTTTCTGTATTTATTCTTTGAGTTTGAGGTTGCAGAATGAATTCGTCAAAATTCTTTTTATCAACATATCTTTGTTCTCGGTATCTTTGATTAGTTTGGTGTTTACTTTTATGAACCAATGAAATACCTATGGTTTGATACATAATAAATTGTCCATTATGTTTTACAGACAACCGAATAGGTTCGATAATCAATACCCCCTTCTTCATCAAGTCTGTAAGAGGTAAATTTGCCTGAATCAGCATTATATCCAAACTCATTTCTCTCCTTTGAATTGACGATATAGTAATTTTGGTTGGATTTATCAGTCGAAGCAGGAGACAATATACCTTGATATTTTCGAGCATTCTTTTATTCAAAGCATCGTTCCATCTCAATTGAAAAAGCAAATAACGTTTCAAGAACAAATCTAGTTCTGCTTCCGTGTTGCTTTTGTATTGTTTTTTATTTTGACCCTTTTTTGTGTCTGATTCCACGTAATCTTTTTCAAGATCGGTTTGATGTTTTGAAAAAACAGGGCTCAGATTTCCTTTGTTTTCTATATCTGATCCACGCTCTCTTTGACTTGGGGGTTCTTTTGTTTCTTGACTTCTATTCTTTATTTTTTTATTTGATGGTATAAAAAAGTTTTGTTTTTGGTTTTTATTTTGAATAACATTTTCATTTGTATTCAAATTAAAAAGAAGGAATTTGCTTGGTATAATCCACGGTTTTATTTTATAGACATTATAAAGTAGTACAAATTCTGGGAAGAACCAAAATTCCAGATTCAATATGGGACGATTAAATATTTTTTCATTCATTCCCATCCAATCAAAAAATACTTTTTTCGAATTTTTTTGAGTTTTTTCTGGATTTTGATGAGTTGTAAGATAAAAAACCCCTTTTTTCTCAATTTTATCAATTATTTGATAATTATTAATACCCATTTTAGTATTTGGATTACTGTTGGTATCGATCTTAACCCAGGCTTCAATATCTCCTTTTTGTCTAAGAGAAAAATGGATAATTTTCCAATCAAAATATTTTCTATCGAGATTTCTTTCTATATCTAGAATATTGACCTTTCTTAGATAATTATTGATATGAAGATTGCCGGGCATATCAACAAAGTTGTGTTTGGACGTGTTGGAATTATACGAAATTTCTAAGTTCTTCTTTACTTGAAAGGGTAATCTAGAAAAAAATGAGTCACTTTTATTTTCATAATTAATTGATTTATATGCTAAAAGACCATATCTATAACATTTTTTAAAATTATCTTTTTGGTTTGATAATGAATAGAGTTCCGAATCATTTTCTTTTTTGTAATGAATTAATTGGTCTTTTTCATATGAATTCCATTTGTTTAAGTTTCTATTTTTATTTTGAGCCATACAACTTTGATTAACCTTAGTTCGCCATTTTTTTGGCATTAATCTAGACCATCTAATCTGAGATAAATCGTATTGATAATGCCATCTTAACCAGTTTTTCCATTGATTGATTCTATAACTCTGAAGTTTCTTATGTTTTAATTCCGAATGAAATATTCCTAGTGTTTTAAAATAGTCCTTTATTTTAGTCTTAAGGAAGCAAGACGTTGTGTTATATTGAAGAACAGATCTAAATTTAGACAAATTAATAACTTGGGTTTGTGATAATTTGTAAAATACATATGCTTGTGACAAGTAGGATAAATCACAAAAAATATGTGAATTTTTCTTACTAATATTATAAAGTGACTTTTTTATAGTCGAAATAAAGATAAAGTGAATTTTTTTTTTATTAGTAATTTTTTCTTGATTTATTTCATTATTGGAGATGAATTTCTCAATC